CTTTAATGTTCAAAAAAGAATTCGCGGATTCTTTTTGGTAGTAGAATTTATAGATAGAATACGATTGAATTGCGTAATAGTAATAGGAGTAGTATTTATTAAGTACATGCCGATATACCTATCCGCATATCGCATCTTTTATCGTAATTTTACTTGTGGCAACAGAAGTCAGGTCGCACTATATCATAATTCCTATTTTCTATTCAAAATATTCAATGAAAAATTTAAGCACGATAATTCTCTATAGGGATATGTACATAAGAGAAAGACCCAATTCGGTATCTGTGTAACAATTTCTGTTCTGGGGTTTACATATACACATATATTTTGTTATAATTGAAATTGAAAAGGATTGATTATTGAAAATAATTGATACTGATTAGTTGTAAATCAATTTGATTTTGTTATACCATTAAAGAAACACAATTTGAGATACAAATTTAAGAACCGTTCACTAATTCTAAAGTAAAAATAGTTAATGGTTCCAATTTGCCCTGAATTTTTCGGTCTGTGACCGGAAATCTATTTTTTCTCTTTTCAATAGAAGGAGAAGGGAAGTTTTTAAGCAGTGTGTCTTTTGAGATACAATCAATCGAAGAGAATAATCTAAACTGGATCCAATAAAAAATAGGGATTAATTTTTGAAAAGGGATAAGTACAATGGGATTCAAGATCAAAAAAAAATTAGTAATAGAATATGGATGGATAAAAATATTATCCATTTTTTTTTTTGATCAGATTTGGCGGCATGGCCAAGTGGTAAGGCGGGGGACTGCAAATCCTTTATCCCCAGTTCAAATCCGGGTGTCGCCTGATCAACAAAAGACTTGAAATTTCTTATTCTGCTGATCTAACTCGACAAATTCTTGCCCCGCAAGAAGCAGAGGCAAACGACTAGGCCTGTCGATACTTGATTTTTAGAATCCATAATTCTATAAAAAAAACTGTAAATTTTTTTTTCTCAAAATCTGGGTTCTGGGTACCGGTCCAAACCGGTACCAATAGGTATGAAGTAACCCTTACTTATTAATAATTGATTCGGACATTTATTTGATTTATGATATCAATTGAATCAAATAAATAGTGAGAGTCAATTCTGGGATTCAGAACTACGAAAGTAAGAGGTCGGAAATCTTAGTATCCAAAGGTTCCTAAAGGACACTCCATTTTTGCTCCTAGGATTGAAGAAGAGATTATACGAAAGACTATCAAGACTTCCTAATTATCTTACACTACCTATACTAAATACTAAAATAGTGTTTACTGACTCTGTCTGGAATTAGATTGAATAGAATAGGCTGATGGGAAATCAATTTAGAAGTTGTGGAAAGGACTGAAGATACTTTGTATCCAGACTCACGAGAGGCTTTGAGTACTCAAACATTCAATCAACATGGTTGGGCAGCTCTTATTTATAGAGTAAAAAGAAAAGTTGAAAAAAAAAAAATTCTTTGCCCATGTAGGGGATTACAAAAAAAAGAATGTATGTAATAATGGTGGTGGTGTCTTACCATTCCATTCTTTCACAGAAAGAAAGACGTAAGCCTTAGATCAAATAAAATAGAGGTATCAGATAGATGGTTATCTATCTTGATGGTATATTTTGACGTCTTTTGCTTATGAAAGAAAGGTAACAAACAATAGGTCTTACTATTTCTACATGTTCCATTAGGAGCATTCCTTTGCTATTTCCAAATAAAAGGTGTGTGTATCGTATTTGTGCTTAATGCTTCCCGATTCTACCAGAAATTTGATAATATAGGAACTTGTTACGAGTAGATTCATTGGATTAGTTCATCAATAGCCTTAAGTCAGAATCCTATTTTCTTTTGACTCTGCACCATTGATTCCACTATGATTATTGATCAATAATCAATAATGAAATAATTCCTTCATAGAGATAGGAGACATAATTCACATGGATATAGTAAGTCTCACTTGGGCTGCTTTAATGGTAGTCTTTACATTTTCCCTCTCACTCGTAGTATGGGGAAGAAGTGGACTCTAGGGGTACTACTAATTGAATAATCGATTGAGTGATCGAATTGTATCAATCGTTTAATTGATCGTTTTGCGAAACTAAAAAAAAAAAAAAAAAGATTCCTTGGTTTCGTTTTCTTTTATTTTTATTTTATTTTTATTTTATATAGTTAATATATGCCCATACCCATACTATTTTTCCTCCATTGATTTTTCGATGGATCTCGGGACTTATACTTATATATATATTTATTTAGTTTATATATATATATATTTAGTTTATTATATATAAATATATAAATAAATATATATTTTATATTATATATAAATCTAATTATATATATAAAAAAAACTAATTATTAATATAAATCTATATATTAAGTTATAAGTTATAAGAAGCCTAGGAATTAGAAGAGTTGGCCTTGGATTATTTTGGATTGATCGAAACCCATACAAGTGGATGTAGCGAAAAAAAAAGAAATAGAATTAGACTGCTATTTCGATGTATATGTATTAGATGTACATCTAATACATGTACATATTGTAAATTGATCTATATCTATATAAAACCATATCTGTATACAACTTTATATGATAAAATTTATATGATCATACTATTTAATGATCATACTATTTATATGATAATAAATTTATATGATAAAAATATACAATACTATCTAGTGCGGTAGAAAGAACTATATTATATATAGTTCTTTCTACCACACTATCTCAGATACTTATGATTCCAGCCAAATCATTTCATTTAAAACTTGGAGTTTTAATCCCTTTCTTTTATTTCTTCAATCATTGATAAGAACTAATAATCCAACCAAGTTTCAGTTAAATTAATCATTTTGACTGACTGTTTTTACGTAGATGATAAGTAAAAAAGCAGTAGGAACTAGAATGAACAGTGCAGTAGCAATAAATGCGAGAATATTGACTTCCATAATCTCATTGTTTTTTTTACTTCGCAATAACTCGGGATCTAATCCCATAGAGATAAGAAATTTTACTCCTGTCAATTCAATGGGATGAATTGAATTCTGATGATACTGAATCGGATCAATATTATGAATAACAATATCTGATCTATCAAATCGATTCATCGTCGAGAATTGAATAGTATAACATAAGAAAATCTTTTATTTTATCCATACTAAATCCGAAATGGGATTCTTTATTGGATCAGGAATTCCATTGAATTTTTCATTCTTTTTTCCACTTTTTTTTTCTTTTCCATAACCTACTGTCTTTGTCTTCCTTATACAACTCTCTTTCCTTATACTTATACATACAATTATGAGATATTATATGACCGGTATTCTATGGGTCACACAGATCCAAACAGTAGAAGTGAGATGGAAAAAAGGACGGGTGCTAAGTGGAAAAGATCTAATATTCCAACAAATTTACTAAAAAGGGGCGTTGCTTGGTCTTTTATTTTATTAGTATAGTATCTCTTCTTCTTTCTTGGATTGAGACTAGAACGCATACATCAAAAATTCAGTGTGCAATTTGCATGAGAATAGATAGATTGTTTCCAATTAGTAATTGAGGATACACAAACAAAGTCGAGGTAATTATGTTAAGTTCATTGTGTATCGTACAATAAACGAATACAATTTGTGTATGTATTCCCGGTAAAAATAGGGGAACTCTATTCCATTTCATTGTTCTTGAACAATTGAAAAAGAAAGTCAGACGAGTATGGTATCTATTAAAATACTGAATATAGTAATGCCACCGATTGTACCAACTTACATATGTCTCCCCTTATCAATCGGTATTAGTGAAAGAAATTGAAATTCCCGTACTTGTCTGATGATAAATGCGAAACGAAAAACAAAAGAAATAAGGATCCCCGCTGGGGATTAGATCTTGCTACCCGTCCCCCCTTTCACAGAAAATGGAGAGATGAATTTATCAATTCATCGGATCCTAGTTCGGGACTGACGGGGCTCGAACCCGCAGCTTCCGCCTTGACAGGGCGGTGCTCTGACCGATTGAACTACAATCCCAGCAAGGTGTATGGCATACATATTCTTACTAGTTTTATAAGAATATTCTATTCGTTGTGTTGTAACAGAAACAGGAATGATATACTGAATATCCACATGGATATGGAATATAGTGAGAGCGACACGGATTACTAGTAACGAGTGGTTATTTTATTGCCAAAAAAATGGATAATCAATTTTTCAATGAGAAAAAGAACTATTTTTATTTTTATGATACTTAATCTTAATTAAGTATCATTAATCTAGATCGTTAGAAAAATCAGAACGAATGAGAAAAACATGGATAGAGAAAAAATTGACTCTTTCTCTTCATTTCTACGGATCAGGCATTTCTGTTTCTGGAGGACAAATTGGTTATTTCATATTCATGGAGCAACGAATTATTGGGCCGAGCTGGATTTGAACCAGCGTAGACATATCGTCAACGAATTTACAGTCCGTCCCCATTAACCGCTCGGGCATCGACCCAGGAAGAATTAATTCTAGATTTTTTGATAATCTACGATCAACTTCCTCCCTACCCCCAGGGGAAGTCGAATCCCCGCTGCCTCCTTGAAAGAGAGATGTCCTGAACCACTAGACGATAGGGGCATATCCACCCGACCGTCATCATACTATGATAATCATCATCATAGTATTATCATACTATGAACAGTTTTTTGGAATTGTCAATAGAATCTAATGGTATGACTAGATCCGAAGAGTCTTTCCTACTTTTATGTTATGATTCCATAGAATTTTTTTATTTGATGGTTCTTGTATGAACCCCTATGCATATATGTACATATATACATATATGCAGACATATATACATATATGCAGACATATATGCATATACAGACATATATGCATTAGACTCATAATGGAAAATTCATGAATTGAATAAAACGGGCCCTTTTAACTCAGCGGTAGAGTAACGCCATGGTAAGGCGTAAGTCATCGGTTCAAATCCGATAAAGGGCTTTTTCCACTAAACTCAAGATTTAGTCTTCGTTTTTC